TTCAAGCAGTTTATGTACCCGCAGACGATTTGACCGACCCTGCTCCTGCTACGACATTTGCACATTTAGATGCTACTACCGTACTATCAAGAGGATTGGCTGCCAAAGGTATTTATCCAGCAGTAGATCCTTTAGATTCAACGTCAACCATGCTTCAACCTCGGATCGTTGGTGAGGAACATTACGAAACCGCCCAAAGAGTTAAGCAAACTTTACAACGTTACAAAGAACTTCAGGACATTATAGCTATCCTTGGATTGGACGAATTATCCGAAGAGGATCGTTTACTCGTAGCAAGAGCGCGAAAAATTGAGCGTTTCTTATCACAACCCTTTTTCGTAGCAGAAGTATTTACCGGTTCTCCAGGGAAATATGTTGGTCTAGCAGAAACAATTCGAGGATTTCAATTGATCCTTTCCGGAGAATTAGATGGTCTTCCTGAACAGGCCTTTTATTTGGTAGGTACTATCGATGAAGCTACCGCGAAGGCTATGAACTTAGAAATGGAGAGCAATTTGAAGAAATGACCTTAAATCTTAGTGTACTGACCCCTAATCGAATTGTTTGGGATTCAGAAGTGGAAGAAATTGTTTTATCTACTAATAGTGGTCAAATTGGCATATTACCAAATCACGCCCCTATTGCCACAGCTGTAGATATAGGGATTTTGAGAATACGCCTTAACGACCAATGGTTAACGATGGCTCTGATGGGTGGTTTTGCTAGAATAGGAAATAATGAGATCACTGTTTTAGTAAATGATGCGGAGAAGGGTAGTGACATTAATCCACAAGAAGCTCAGCAAACTCTTGAAATAGCGGAAGCTAATGTGAAAAAGGCTGAAGGAAGGAGACAAAAAATTGAGGCAAATCTAGCTCTCCGACGAGCTAGAACACGGGTGGAGGCTAGCAATCCGATTTCATAACTAGTTGGTACGTTCGAATAATAAAAAGAAGTTCTCTTTCTAATCCTATTTAGATTCTGTCGGGTGAATACAATCAAATACAATCAAACAGAATCCAATTCTGATGCAAAAATTCAAATTAAAAAATGAAATAGAAAAGATACAAAATCAAAAAATAAATATCACTAAAGGTGGGTTGTAAACCTTATTAGATACCATTGACTCTGGTATCTAATAAGTTTTACCTACTATTGGATTTGAACCAATGACTCCCGCCGTATGAAAGCAGTACTCTAACCACTGAGTTAAGTAGGTCATTTATCATCCCAAAGAGAACCAAATGAAACCCATCCTGTCGATGGATTATAAATATCATATTACTTATAAGCAATACTAATCTAAGGAATACCACTCAAAGAGATCAAAGATTCTTGATGTTGGATCATGGAATATTTCTCTTGACAAGAATTTACCTACATGATAAAATATGTATCACAAGCACTAAGGGCTATAGCTCAGTTGGTAGAGCAACTCGTTTACACGCGCGCCAATGTTTTTCAAGGGAGTTCATCATACAATCAGAAAAATTGATCTTGTTGAGAAATCGATGTCTTACTCCATAACTTTGAGGGAACCATAGCCTGACAAAGGTTCGGTCCAATTTGGACACCCATTTAGGAGGTGCCAAACAGACCCCATCATTGATTTGAGATCTTGATAAGGTGAATACCCAGTCTATTCAATGCTAGGCATAATGAGTATAAGGACCTCAAAAAAATCTCTTTTCGTCATATGAACTTTAAGGTGTATGAAGTTTCATATTTGATTTTTAAGCAGAACGATAGAGACTTCATTTAACTTAGGTTGATCTAGGCCAGAGACAGACCTACGTCAAGATAATCCCACCTTTGAAACACTTTGGTAATGCTCCCAAATAATGAATCAGAGCACATGGAGCCATTTCCTTATCTTTTTTTCTGTCAAGAAAAAAAATGGCAGACTAACTGATATTTAGATCAGTTAATGAAGGAGCCCAATGCAAAAAAAAAATGCATGTTGGGTCTTTGAAACAGTTCAGATCATTTTAATAATAATAAGTTTGATCTGTTTTACCGAGAAGGTCTACGGTTCGAGTCCGTATAGCCCTATAAAAATGAAAAATGCAAAAAAAAATTGTATAATTTGCATTTCTTCATTATTATTTCTTGCTTGTAACTAAATGAAATCCAATTATTCCTATAAGTTTACTCACGGCAATCGTTTAAGCAGATGAAAGAAAAAACGCATATCAATGGATCCAATAGATATTGATTTTTGCAATTGCAGATAAACAAACCAACCTTTCGTCATTAATCTTCGGAGGCGAATTACATATTCATATCCACAATAAAAGAATTAGTGAGACTCCCTTTCTTTTGATATCCCCAATCTTATTGAATTTTGGAAGTCAACTCATTTCACGGGCCTGGTGAAATGCAAAACTACGAAGAGGAATTCACATGGATTTAGGAAAGGCCTGCTGTATTTGTGTACAAGCTAAAGTTTTTTGAAAAATGAATATCTTTGGTCACTTTCATTGTCAAATAGGCTTTTCCT